AATGAATTGCCTGATAAAAGGGTTACCTTGATAGGGTAAATAATGCAATTAATATTGCATTCATTATATTTAATAGAATTAAACTATTTCTAAAAGTATCAAAAACTTTTGTGCGTCATACACCAAAATATAATTGTTATTTATCACACGAAATATTAATTTTAATAAATCTTTGATAAAAAGATAAGCTAATTAAGCTACTGGGTTCATACCCCATTTATAAAGGTTTTAATCCTTTTCTTTTTAATTTTTAATAATTCAGCAAAAATTATATTTTTTTTTATCTTAATAACAGGAACTTTAATCACCATCTCATCAAATTCTTGATTAGGTGCATGAATAGGGCTAGAAATTAATTTGTTATCATTTATCCCCCTAATAAATAGTAACAATTTAACATCTACAGAAGCCTCGCTAAAATATTTTTTAACTCAAGCCATAGCCTCAGCAGTATTGCTATTTGCCATTATAATGAGTTATTTAAATAATTACCCAATTATTCAAGATAATTCTTCTTATAATAACTTGATAATTATCTCATCACTTTTGTTAAAAAGAGGGGCAGCACCCTTTCATTTTTGATTTCCTAATGTCATAGAAGGACTTTCTTGAATAAATGCACTTACCCTAATAACCTGACAAAAAATTGCCCCCCTAATATTAATTTCCTATACAACAGAAAATATTTTTATTTTCATAACAATTATTGCTTCTACTGTTACAGGATCATTAGGTGGACTTAACCAAACTTCTCTACGAAAATTAATGGCCTTTTCATCAATTAATCACCTAGGATGAATATTAGCAGCAATACAAGCAAGTGAATCTATATGATGTATCTATTTTTCTTTCTATACATTTTTATCTTTTAGTTTAATTTTTATATTCAACAATTTCAAAATATTTCATATTAATCAACTATTTAATTCATTCTTTAATTCTAAAATTCTCAAGTTCGTCTTATTTTTAAATCTACTCTCACTAGGTGGATTACCCCCATTTATTGGATTTTTACCTAAATGGCTAGTCATTCAATTATTAGTATTAAAAAGTCAATACATATTAATAACAGTTATAACTATTATAACACTAATCACCCTATTTTTTTACTTACGACTATGTTTTAGAGCATTTATACTTAATTACTACGAAAACAACTGAACTGCTGATATACCTATTAACAACATTTCTTTTAAACTAATATTAACCTTATCTTTTATTTCCACATTTAGTCTAATTTTAGTTTCTATAATTTATTTATTCTTATAAATTATACAGGGTAAGGCTTTAAGTTAATTAAACTAATAGCCTTCAAAGCTATAAACATAAGTATAAATCTTTTAAGCCTTAGTAAATTTATTACTCCTTTAGAATTGCAGTCTAATATCATTATTGACTATAAAGCCAGATTTAAATATTAATTAAATTCCTAATAATGATTAAAAAGAATAAATTCTTATAAATAGATTTACAGTCTATCGCCTAAACTTCAGCCATTTAATCGCGACAATGACTATTTTCAACAAATCATAAAGATATTGGAACCTTATATTTTATTTTCGGAGCCTGAGCAGGAATAGTTGGAACATCTCTTAGAATTTTAGTTCGAGCTGAACTAGGACACCCTGGAGCATTAATTGGAGATGATCAAATTTATAATGTAATTGTAACCGCCCATGCCTTTGTAATAATTTTCTTTATAGTTATGCCTATTATAATTGGTGGCTTCGGAAATTGACTTGTCCCCTTAATATTAGGAGCTCCTGACATAGCCTTCCCACGAATAAATAATATAAGATTTTGACTCCTGCCTCCTTCCCTTACCCTACTATTAGTAAGAAGTATAGTAGAAAACGGAGCTGGTACAGGTTGAACAGTTTACCCTCCCCTTTCATCTGTTATTGCTCACGGAGGGGCATCAGTTGATCTAGCTATTTTTTCACTTCACTTAGCCGGTATTTCTTCAATTCTAGGGGCAGTTAATTTCATTACAACAGTAATTAATATGCGATCTACAGGAATTTCATTCGACCGAATACCTCTTTTCGTTTGAGCAGTTGTGTTAACAGCCCTATTACTCCTGCTATCATTACCAGTCTTAGCAGGAGCCATTACTATATTATTAACAGATCGAAATTTAAACACTTCCTTCTTTGATCCCGCAGGAGGAGGAGACCCTATTCTTTACCAGCACTTATTTTGATTTTTTGGACACCCAGAAGTATATATTTTAATTCTACCAGGATTCGGAATAATTTCTCATATTATTAGCCAAGAATCAGGAAAAAAGGAAACTTTCGGTTCTCTAGGAATAATTTATGCTATAATAGCAATTGGTCTTTTAGGATTTATTGTATGAGCTCACCACATATTCACAGTAGGAATAGACGTAGATACTCGAGCATATTTCACTTCAGCTACAATAATTATTGCTGTACCTACAGGCATCAAAATTTTTAGCTGACTAGCTACTTTACATGGCACACAATTAAATTATTCCCCAGCTATATTATGAGCTCTAGGATTTGTATTTTTATTCACAGTAGGTGGATTAACAGGAGTTGTTCTTGCTAACTCATCTGTAGATATCATTCTTCATGACACATATTATGTAGTAGCCCACTTCCACTACGTATTATCAATAGGAGCAGTATTTGCTATTATAGCAGGATTCGTTCACTGATACCCATTATTTACAGGACTAGTTCTAAACCCTAGCTGATTAAAAAGTCAATTCATTATTATATTTATCGGTGTAAATTTAACATTTTTCCCTCAACACTTTTTAGGATTAGCAGGAATACCTCGACGTTATTCAGACTACCCAGATGCTTATACAACTTGAAACGTAATTTCTACAATCGGCTCATCTATTTCTTTACTGGGAATTTTATTCTTCCTGTTCATCATCTGAGAAAGTTTAGTAACACAACGACAAGTAATTTACCCTATACAACTTAGTTCTTCAATTGAATGATTACAAAACACCCCTCCAGCTGAACACAGCTACTCAGAACTACCTCTTCTAACTAACTATCTAATATGGCAGATTAGTGCAATGGATTTAAGCTCCATATATAAAGTATTTTACTTTTATTAGAATCTAATGACAACATGAGCCGCCCTTGGCCTTCAAGATAGAGCCTCTCCTCTTATAGAACAACTTACCTTCTTTCATGATCACGCCTTAATAATTCTAGTAATAATTACAACATTAGTAGGTTACTTAATATTTATATTATTCTTTAATTCATATACTAACCGAAATCTTTTGCATGGTCAAACCATTGAAATAATCTGAACAATTCTTCCAGCAATTGTCCTTCTATTTATTGCCTTCCCCTCCCTTCGATTATTATATTTATTAGATGAAATTAATGAACCTTCGGTTACATTAAAAGCTATTGGACATCAATGATATTGAAGCTACGAATACTCAGATTTTATAAATGTAGAATTCGACTCATATATAATTCCAACTAATGAATTAACAATAGACGGATTCCGACTTTTAGATGTTGACAATCGTGTAATCCTACCTATAAATTCACAAATTCGAATTTTAGTAACAGCAGCAGATGTAATTCACTCATGAACAGTACCAGCCTTAGGTGTAAAAGTTGACGGAACCCCAGGTCGATTAAACCAAACCAATTTCCTAATAAATCGCCCCGGCTTATTTTATGGTCAGTGTTCAGAAATTTGCGGAGCTAATCATAGATTTATACCCATTGTAATTGAAAGACTTCCTGTAAACCATTTTATTAAATGAGTAACTAATAGAACTAACTAATTTTTCATTAGATGACTGAAAGCAAGTACTGGTCTCTTAAACCATTCTATAGTAAATTAGCACTTACTTCTAATGAAAAAAAATTAGTTAAAAAATAACATTAGTATGTCAAACTAAAATTATTAAACTATTTAATATTTTTTAGTGCCCCAAATAGCCCCTATTGGCTGATTAAGCTTATTTATTATCTTTTCAATTACTTTCATTTTGTTTAGTATAATAAATTATTACTCCGCAATTCCTAAAACACCTAAATCAGAAATCTTAAACAAGCATTCGACAACTTCGTTAAACTGAAAATGATAACAAACCTATTTTCCGTGTTCGACCCCTCATCAAGCATTTTCAATTTATCACTAAATTGAACAAGAACATTTTTAGGGCTTCTAATAATCCCTTCTGCTTACTGATTAATGCCATCCCGATGGCATATTTTTTGAAATTCAATCCTTATTACACTCCACAAGGAATTCAAGACTCTTCTAGGACCATCAGGACACTCTGGATCAACCTTTATCTTCGTTTCTTTGTTTTCACTAATTTTATTTAACAATTTTATAGGTTTGTTTCCATATATTTTTACAAGAACAAGCCATTTAACACTTACACTTACATTAGCTCTACCTTTATGATTGTGTTTTATACTTTATGGATGAATTAATCACACACAACACATATTCGCCCATCTAGTTCCCCAAGGAACCCCAGCAGTTCTTATACCATTTATAGTATGTATTGAAACTATTAGTAATATTATCCGACCTGGAACTTTAGCTGTTCGACTAGCAGCCAATATAATTGCAGGACATTTATTGCTAACTTTATTAGGAAATACTGGGCCCTCCCTTTCTTACGCAATTGTATCTTTATTATTAATTGGTCAAATTGCTCTATTAGTATTAGAATCAGCAGTTGCTATTATTCAATCATATGTATTTGCAGTTCTAAGTACACTATACTCTAGAGAAGTAAATTAATGTCAACACACTCAAACCACCCATTCCACTTAGTAGATTATAGTCCCTGACCTTTAACAGGAGCAATTGGAGCTATAACCTCTGTTTCAGGACTAGTAAAATGATTCCATCAATACGACATTTCATTATTTGCCCTAGGAAATATTATTACTATTCTAACAGTATATCAATGATGACGAGATGTATCCCGAGAAGGAACTTTCCAAGGATTACACACCTTACCCGTAACATTAGGGCTACGATGAGGAATAATTCTATTCATTTTATCAGAAGTTTTATTTTTTATATCTTTTTTTTGAGCATTTTTCCACAGAAGTCTATCACCCGCCATTGAATTAGGTGCTACATGGCCTCCTGCAGGAATTCAGCCCTTTAATCCATTCCAAATTCCTTTATTAAATACAGCTATTCTATTATCTTCAGGAGTAACCGTTACATGAGCTCACCACAGACTAATAGAAGGTAATCATTCTCAAGCAACTCAAGGCCTATTTTTTACAGTACTTCTAGGAATTTACTTTACCATTCTACAAGCATACGAATATATTGAAGCACCATTCACTATTGCAGACTCAGTTTATGGTTCTACCTTTTTCATAGCAACAGGATTCCACGGAATCCATGTATTAATCGGAACAACATTTCTTCTAGTATGCTTAATTCGACATTTAAATAATCATTTTTCTAAAACACACCACTTTGGGTTTGAAGCAGCCGCATGATACTGACATTTCGTTGATATTGTATGATTATTCCTTTATATCTCAATTTATTGATGAGGAGGGTAATTAAATTTTATCTATATAGTATATAAGTATATTTGACTTCCAATCATAAGGCCTACTAGTTAGTAGTATAGATAATTTTTTCAATTGCTATTATAGCATCAATTTTAATTATTATCACCAGTGTAGTAATAACACTAGCTTCTATTCTCTCAAAAAAAGCACTAACAGATCGTGAAAAATGTTCCCCCTTTGAATGTGGATTTGACCCAAAATCTTCTTCACGACTACCATTTTCCCTTCGATTCTTTTTAATCACAATTATTTTTTTAATTTTCGACGTAGAAATTGCTCTCATTTTACCTATAATCTTAATCCTCTCAATTTCTAATATTATTATATGAGCTTCAACAAGAATTGTTTTTATTATTATCTTAATTATTGGCTTATACCATGAATGAAACCAAGGAATATTGAACTGATCAAATTAGGGTTGTAGTTAATTATAACATTTGATTTGCATTCAGAAAGTATTGAAATATCAATCTACCTTATAAAATTCAGAATATGAAGCGATTTATTGCAATTAGTTTCGACCTAATCTTAGGTACTATATACCCTTATTCTACAAACTTAAATATTAATTAAATTTTATTAATTGAAGCCAAAAAGAGGCTTATCACTGTTAATGGTAGAACTGAGAATAATCTCCAATTAAGGAAGTATAGTGTTCAAGAAAAAGCTGCTAACTTTTATCTTTTAATGGTTAAACTCCATTTGTACTTCTGTTTATATAGTTTAATAAAAAACATTACATTTTCATTGTAAAAATAAAAATTTCTTTTTTATAAATTACTAAATAAAATACACTACATCCAAGAATTATACAATTACCCTGACATCTTCAGTGTCATGCTCTACCTTAAGCTACTTGAATAAAAAATTAAAAAAAAGGAAAACAAGAAAATAATCCATAAAACAAATAATAAAAGATAAATCTTTAAATTATTATTATGTATAATAAATATATATTGAGAATATTTAACTAACTCACTATATAAATTTTGACCCCCTAAAAATTCTGATCATCCTTGATCAAAAGACTTACATACTCTTATTCCCAATATTAAAGGATAATTAATAATTCCATAAGTTGAAATATAAGGCATAAATCATATAGAACCAGAAAAATAACTTATTAAATAATTATGTAAAGACTTATTAAAATAAAATAAAGAAACATTTGAAATTAAGTAACCCAACACTCCCCCTACTACACAAACAAATAAAGTCAACAATTTTAAATAATTAGGTAAACAAATTATATAAGGAGTAGGAAAAATTAATCAACTTAATATACTACCCCCTACAATTCTTATAACTAATAAACCTCTTATACCCCGCAATATAATTCAACCCTCATCACTTAGTATATTTAAAGAACCACAATTTAATTCTCCCGTTATAGAATAATATACTAATCGAAAAGAATAACAAACAGTTAACCCAGTAGAAAAAAAATAAAGAAAAAAAGAGAATATATTAATATAGCTTAGTGAAACAACTTCTAAAATTAAATCCTTAGAATAAAATCCAGCTAAAAAAGGCATACCACACAAAGCTAAATTAGCCACATTAAAACAACCAGAAGTTAAAGGTATATAAACACCCAATCCCCCCATTAAACGGATATCTTGAGAATTATTTATATTATGAATAATAGCTCCGGCACATATAAATAATAATGCCTTAAATAAAGCATGAGTTAATAAATGAAAAAAGGCAAGTTTATAAAACCCTATAGATAAAATTCTTATTATTAAACCTAACTGTCTTAATGTTGAAAGAGCAATAATTTTCTTTAAATCAAACTCAAAATTAGCCCCTAACCCCGCTATAAACATGGTTAATCCAGAAAGCAACAATAATAAATCCCCTAATCATCTGCCTCTCAATAAAATATTAAATCGAATTAATAGGTAAACACCGGCAGTCACTAAAGTCGAAGAATGAACTAAAGCCGAAACAGGGGTAGGAGCCGCTATAGCAGCTGGCAACCAAGACGAAAAAGGAATCTGAGCTCTTTTAGTTATAGCAGCCAATATAATCAACGCCCCAATAATTTCTATCTCAACACTATTCTTCATACTTTCTAAATAAAAAATATAGTTTCAACTTCCATAGTTTAATATCCAAGCAATAGCCAATAAAAAAGCCACATCCCCAATCCGATTAGACAGAGCAGTAAGTATACCAGCATTATAAGACTTAACGTTTTGAAAATAAATTACTAAACAGTAAGACACTAATCCTAATCCATCTCACCCCAATAAAATTCTAATTAAATTAGGACTAATAATTAATAATATTATAGATATAACAAATATTAAAACTAATATAATAAAACGGTTAATATTTACATCCCCTCTTATATATTCCTTTCTATAATAAATTACTAAAGAAGAAATTAACAAAACAAAAGATATAAATATTAGTCTCATTCAATCAAACAAAAAAGTTATTACAATTCTAGTTGAATTTAAACTAACAACCTCTCATTCTAAAAATAAACAACAATCATTTAACAAAAATACTAAACTAGAAGTAAAAAAACTAATTCTAATAATAATTAAAACCAAAAATCTAATTCTACAAATTGATAAATATTTCACGATCTAAAATGACAAGCCTCATTTCATTGACACCACAAATCAATATTTTAAATAAACTATTTAGATCTAAAGTCAAAATAAACAAATATCTCTCTTTAAAATCAATAAATTCAAAGGAAACCAATGAAGAAATAATAAAAAAAATTCACGAATATTACCACCTCTAAATGAATAAACCCCCGAAAATACCTTTCCATGTTGACTATAAGCATATAAATACAAAGTATACGCAGCACTAAAAAAAGACAATAAAGATAAAGAAATTATAGTAACCCAAGACCATCTTACAATTCTATTTAATAAAGAAATTTCCCCCAACAAATTTAAAGAAGGAGGAGCAGCTATATTACAGGCTCTTAATAAAAACCACCACAAAGTTATTGAAGGTATAAAATTCAATAAACCCTTATTGATTAATAAACTTCGACTCCCCAACCGTTCATATGTAATATTAGCTAAACAAAACAACCCAGACGAACACAGCCCATGAGCAATTATTAAGGTGTAAGAACCACAAAGGCCTCAATAAGTTAAAGTTATTAAACCACCTAAGACAATCCCTATATGAGCAACAGATGAATAGGCAATTAAAGCTTTCAAGTCAGTTTGCCGTAAACAGACTAAACTAATTAAAACTCCCCCTACTAATCTAATTCTAACTCATACGTAATTATATTTAATACCTCTTAACTGCAAAAACGAAAAAACCCGCAATAAACCATAGCCTCCCAATTTCAACATAATTCCAGCTAAAATTATTGACCCTGAAACCGGGGCTTCAACATGAGCCTTAGGAAGTCATAAATGAACCAAAAATATAGGTATTTTAACCAAAAAAGCCAAAATTAAACCTAAATATAACAAATCATAATTAAATATATAATTACTTAACAAATAAAAATTTATTGTATTCAAACTATTGTATAAATAAAAAATTCCAACCAATATAGGTAAAGAAACCAACAGAGTATAGAATAACAAATAAACCCCCGCCTGAAGACGCTCCGGTTGATAACCTCAACCCAAAATTAAAAATAAAGTAGGAATTAATCTTCTTTCAAAAAATAAATAAAATATAAATAAATTCATTCTTCTAAAAGTTAACACCAAAAAAATCAACAAAATCAAAATATTGAACAAAAATAAATTTCTATAATTGTTATATTTATAAACAGATCCACTAGCACTAATCATAAGAGTACAAATCCAAAATCTTAATAAAATAAGTCCATAAGAAACAACATCAAACCCTAAAAAATAAGAAATATTTACAAAATAATTAGTGCAATAATTTAAAATAACAAAAACAAAAGTTACAATAAATAATAAATTCTGAACCATTCAAAATAAACCATTTATGAAACAAATAGGACTAATAAAAACTATTATAAAAATCAATTTTAACATTGCAATACATTTAATGATTGAAAATAATCATTCCCATGTGTACGAATTATAGAAACTAAAATAGAAAGACCTAAAGCACCTTCGCATACTCTAAAAGTTAAAAATATTATACTAAAAAATCTTCTATAATCTATTAAATTTAAATAAATAAATAAAAGAAAAAATAAACTCAATACAATATATTCTAAACTTAAAAGCATTGACAACAAATGTTTACGATTAGAAACAAAAACAAAAATCCCTATTAAAAACAAAAAACAAGGTAATCCCCAGTATAAACTCATTAACATTAGTTTTAATAGTTTAATAAAAACATTGGTCTTGTAAACCAAAAATAAGGCTATGTCTTTTAAAACTTCAAGAGAAAAGAAATAACTTTATCATTAATCCCCAAAATTAATATTTTAAATAAACTACCTCCTGAAATTATACAACTATTTTTATATTCTTCAACACTAATCTCAAGATTAATTTTTATTCAAATAAATCACCCTCTAGCAATAGGATTAATATTATTAATTCAAACACTACAAATTTGTTTAATTACAGGATTAATAGCTAAAAGATTCTGATTTTCATATGTATTATTTTTAATTTTTCTAGGAGGTATGCTAGTACTATTTATTTACGTAACCTCTTTAGCATCAAATGAAATATTTTCAATATCCATAAAATTAACAACTATTTGTGTTATAATTATATCTACTATAATATTAATTGCTATATTTATAGATAAATCATCAACATCTTCATTTATCCAAAATTTAGAAATACAGCCCCTATATAATTTAAATTTTACTACACCAGAAAATTCTTTAAATCTTCATAAATTATATAATTATCCAACAAATTTTATTACTATTCTATTAATAAACTATTTATTAATTACATTAATTGCAGTAGTCAAAATTACCAGACTATTCTATGGTCCCCTCCGACAAATAAACTAATGAACAAACCATTACGAACCCAACACCCCCTATTTAAAATTGCAAATAATGCACTAGTAGATCTTCCAGCCCCAATCAACATTTCAGCATGATGAAACTTCGGGTCATTATTAGGTCTATGTTTAATTATTCAAATTATAACAGGACTATTTCTAGCTATACACTATACAGCGGATATCAATTTAGCGTTCAATAGTGTAAACCACATTTGTCGTGATGTAAATTACGGATGATTACTACGAACCCTACATGCTAACGGTGCATCATTTTTCTTCATTTGCATTTATTTACATGTAGGACGTGGAATTTACTACGGATCTTATTTATTTACGCCAACTTGATTAGTAGGAGTACTAATTTTATTTTTAGTAATAGCAACAGCATTCATAGGCTATGTATTACCCTGAGGTCAAATATCTTTCTGAGGAGCAACAGTTATTACTAATCTATTATCAGCAATTCCATATTTAGGGATTGATTTAGTTCAGTGAGTCTGAGGAGGATTTGCCGTAGATAACGCAACACTTACCCGATTCTTCACATTTCATTTCATTCTTCCATTCATCGTATTAGCAATAACTTTAATTCACTTATTATTTCTCCACCAAACAGGGTCTAATAACCCCATCGGGCTAAACTCTAATATTGACAAAATTCCATTTCATCCTTATTTCTCATACAAAGATATTGTAGGATTCATTATCATAATTGCAGCATTAATTCTTCTAACACTAATTAATCCCTACCTACTAGGAGACCCAGACAATTTCATTCCTGCTAACCCTCTAGTCACCCCAGTCCATATTCAACCAGAATGGTATTTCTTATTCGCTTACGCAATTCTACGATCCATTCCTAATAAACTTGGAGGAGTAATTGCACTAGTACTATCAATTGCTATTTTAGCAATCCTACCATTCTACCATTTAAGAAAATTTCGAGGTATTCAATTTTACCCTATTAACAAAATTCTATTTTGATCTATAGTTGTTACAGTAATTTTATTAACATGAATTGGAGCACGACCAGTAGAAGAACCCTACGTATTAGTAGGACAAATTTTAACTGTAATTTACTTTCTATATTATATTATTAACCCCTTAGTAAATAAATGATGAGACAATTTAATTAATTAGTTAATGAGCTTGAACAAGCATATGTTTTGAAAACATAAGATAGAAATCAACCTTTCTATTAACTTTACTAATTATTATTAACCACATATAATTAATTAATAATAATTTTAACCCAACAATAAATAATAAAAAATTTAATGAAAATGGCAAAAAACTCTTTCAAGCTAAATATATCAACTTATCATAACGAAACCGAGGCAAAGTTCCTCGAGCTCAAATAAAAACAAATGAAATAAATGTTAACTTAATATAAAATACAACATTAAACACGTCACAACCTAAAAATACTACACAAAATAATATACTCATAAATAAAATTCTAGCATATTCAGCCATAAAAATTAAAGCAAACCCCCCTCTTCTATATTCAATATTAAACCCAGAAACTAATTCCGATTCACCCTCTGCAAAATCAAAAGGTGTACGATTAGTTTCAGCCAAACAAATACAAAATCAGACTAATCTAATAGGAAATAAAATTACCAAAAATCAAATACTTTTTTGATAATAAAAAAAATCCAAAATATTATAACTTCCAATTAAAAACACAAAAGATAACAAAACCAACGCTATACTAACTTCATAAGAAATAGTCTGTGCTACAGCCCGCAAACCACCCAATAAAGCATAATTAGAATTAGAAGACCAGCCAGCAATTATAACAGTGTATACTCCTAAACTAGTACAACACAAAAAAAATAACAAACCCAAATTAAATGAAAACAACTTAACAAATAAAGGAATACATAATCAAGCAACTAAAGATAAAAATAAAGAAAAAATAGGAGAAAAATAATAAGAAATATAATTTGATAAAAGAGGATAAGTTTGTTCCTTAGTAAATAACTTAATTGCATCACAAAAAGGTTGTGGAATCCCTATTAAACCTACCTTATTCGGCCCCTTACGAATCTGAATATATCCTAAAACCTTACGCTCCAAAAGAGTTAAAAAAGCAACTCTTACTAAAACACAAATCACCAAAATTAAACTTCCAACAATTGATAAAATAAATTCTATAAAAAACAAGTACTATTTGTAATATAAATTACATAAATAAATTCTAAATTTATTGCACTAATCTGCCAAAATAGTATAATATTAATTATATTCTTTACATAAAATATTATTATTCCAATACCTGGTCCTTTCGTACTAAGATATTATAATGTATTAAAGATAGAAACCAACCTGGCTTACGCCGGTCTGAACTCAGATCATGTAAGAATTTAAAAGTCGAACAGACTTAATATTTAAGCAGCTACACCTAAAAATATATCTTAATCCAACATCGAGGTCGCAAACTTTTTTATCGATATGAACTCTCCAAAAAAATTACGCTGTTATCCCTAAAGTAACTTGATCTTATAATCACTATTAATGGATCAATAATTCATAAATTAATGATTTCAAATAATTAAAAGTTCATTAAATTTTAATATCACCCCAACAAAATATTTTAAATTATAAAAACAAAAATAATCTAAAAAATTTAAACAAAATAAAATATAAAGATTTATAGGGTCTTCTCGTCTTTTAATTATATTTTAGCTTTTTAACTAAAATATAAAATTCTATTATAAATTTATATGAAACAGCTTATACCTCGTCCAACCGTTCATACCAGCCTTCAATTAAAAGACTAATGATTATGCTACCTTTGCACAGTTAAAATACTGCGGCCATTTAAATAATTTCAGTGGGCAGGTCAGACTTTAAAAATAACTCAAAAAGACATGTTTTTGTTAAACAGGCGGGTAAAATTTTTGCCGAGTTCTTTATACAAACTTATCATATCAAATTACATAAACAATAAAATATACTAATTCTATCATTATTCCTTTTTATATTTTATTAACAAAAAAATTTTTATAAATAAATTAAAATATAATAAATAATATAAATTAATAAAATAATTTATAACAAACTTTATACCGATTGCTAATTCTAAGCATACGATTTATATTATTATTATTAATTTTTAATAGTTTATCTCAAAGCTTATCCCTTAAGATATTCAAATAAATAAATTTTTTAATTAAATAAATAACCAAAAAATTAAAAATTTGTAAATTAAATTTATTTCTAAAAAAACTAGATACCTTTATAAACGAATAACATTTCATTTCTAATAATCTATTTAAAATAATTTTAACACATTAACTTTAATAGATTATTAACTCTTATAAAATCGAGATTAATAATATATATATTAATTATTTGATAAACCCTGATACACAAGGTACAACAAATCAAATTTTCTTTTTATACAAAAATTTTTCAAAATATTTCAGTTATCTTTCACAATACTAATCAACTATTATTAATATTATTTTTTCAATAAAAATTACTAAAACACTTAATCATATAATTATTTTTAATATATTAATTTAAAAACAGCATAAAATTAATAAACAAATTTTGATCAATTTATATTGATTTGCACAAAAACCTTTTCAATGTAAATGAAATGCTTTACTTAATAAGCTTTAAATTGTCATTCTAGATACACCTTCCGGTACATCTACTATGTTACGACTTATCTTACCTTAATAGTAAGAGCGACGGGCGATGTGTGCATATTATAGAGCTAAAATCAAATTAACAATCTTTAAAATTTTACTATCAAATCCACCTTCACTAAACATTTCAAAATTAGATCCGTTTAAATAAATTTATTGTAACCCATCTCTACTTAAACATAAGCTACACCTTGATCTGATATAAATTCTTATAAAAATTATAGAAAATTATTATTCTAATAAAATATTCTGATAACGACGGTATATAAACTGAAAACAAATCTAAGTAAGGTACATCGTGGATTATCAATTACAGGACAGGTTCCTCTGAATAGACTAAAATACCGCCAAATTTTTTAAGTTTCAAGAACATAACTACTACTACCTTAGTGGTTGAAATTACATTTTAAATAATAGGGTATCTAATCCTAGTTTATAATTAAAATTTATAAGCTTCAAAATCTTTACATAAAAAATTTTTAAATTTAAAATTTCACCTAATAAATCTAATACTATTTTAATATAATAAATTTTAACTTACACTGAACAATTTTATTTGCATTATTTGTATAACCGCGGCTGCTGGCACAAATTTAGCCAATGCTCTATGAAATTACTATTTCCAAATTTCTTTGATTTATAATATTATTTACTGAGAATATAATTAAATTTAATTTACTATTTAAATAAATAAAAATACACGCAAAAACTTACATATAAAATAAATCAATAATAAATATACAAAGCCAAAATAAAACTTTATATTTAATTAAACAAGAAAAAAGTATAAAATTACAAGAAATATAAATATTAATCTAAATAACATTATCTAATTAATAGAAAAAAAAAATTAGATTAGATTTAAATAAAATTAATTAGTAGTTTCTCCTGATCAACAATTACCCCCCAAGTAATTTGCCGTTTTTCATTAAAAAAATTAGATGAAATTTTAATTATTATAAAATTATTAGTAACCTAATCTAATCATTAATTATTTAATTTAAATTAAGTATTTAAATTATTAATATTATTAAATATAAATAATAAAAATAAATAAATCAATAAATTGAAATAATAATTAAATTAAATTTAATTAATATTTAAATCTAATCTAATTTTTTTTTTTTTTTTTTTTATTTATAAAATTTAATAAATATTAAATTTATTTATAAATACTTTATTCATTCATTTATTTAAATGAAAATTTAATTTTTATGTATATAAATATTAAAAATAAATAAACGATATACCAAGTTAAGATTAATATATATATATATGTATATAAATATTTAATTAATTAATATATATCTATATTCATATAAAAAAAAGCTTTAAGATTCATAGATGAATAACAGTATTGTCGATTTATTAGTATATAATATAATCTAACATTATAAACATTGTTATAAATTAATATTAAAAATAAATTTATTATAATCATTTATCTATTTATATGAAGTTGATCTTTTAATTCTCGGAAATGTCTATATTGGAATTTTAAATTATCTAGATTCATAAAAACTAACTTTTTAAACAATACTTTTTTTACTTACCTAAATAATTACAACTTAATTTACAATTAAATTATATATAATTTAAATAAAAGTATAAAAAAAAAAAAAAAAAAAAAAATTAGATGAAAACAGCCTATTTCATTTGAAATAAGTTAATTTCATTC